TACTAGACTGGGGTGTAAGACAGCGCATATGTCCATATGGTTGCTTGCATATAACATCAATATATACAGATACCGGACAGAAGAAAAAATGAAAAATATGATTGATAGAACAAGATAATATATAGGAAACTCAAAATTTTAAATCATGGATACATATATATCCTTAACATACTCAAGCGACTCCCATTATTGGTATCAAACCAATAGCGATTCATACAAGCTAAATCTTCTAATCGATAATTAGGCCAAAAAAAGAACTTTAATTTCATTAATTCATTTTTTTTTCTGTCAAAATGTTTACTTTCATCCAAAAATTGACTCCAGTTTTTTATCTTGTTTTCCTTGCAAAATACTGTATTTCTATGCACACCATTCCTAGTCTTTAAATTCAAATTGAAAGAAATTAGAATTCTCAATTCTCTACGACGTCTAGACGATAAAATTTTTTCAGGAACAAGCAAATCATAATTCTTTTTGTCTCTATTTAGAGTTTTTCTTTTATGTCTTGGAATGGATTCATCAAAATTATTCTTAGCAACATTTTTTGGTTTTCGATATCTTTGATTACTTTGGTGCTTATTTTTATGAACCAATGAAATACCTATGATTTGATACATAAAAAACTGTCCGTCATTTTTTACAGATAGACGGGCACGTTCCATAATTAATACTCTTTTTTCTATTAATTCTGTAAGATCCAAACGCCCAAACATTCTATCCAGATCCATTTCTCTCCTTTTAATACAGGATAGAACAATTTTTCTTACTCTTCTCAGGTTAAGCAGGAGACCGTATACCGGGATATCATCTATCATTTTTTGATTCAATTTACCCCTACGTCCATCCCATTGTAATTGAAAGGGAAAATCTCCTGTAAGGACGATTCTTAGTTTTCGGATCGGTTGTAAAAAAGATTCTTCAATATTATTTTGATTCTTTAATTTAAAATATTGTTTTGAATTTGATGGGCTAAAATTTAAAAAATCCTCATCCTTTTTTTGATTTCCAAAAAAATCCTCATCCTTTTTTTGATTTCCAAAAAAATACTCATCCTTTTTTTGATTTCCAAAAAAATACTCATCCTCTTCTTCCTTTACATCCTCATCCTCTTCTTCCTTTACATTGATATTTTTATTTTCACTAAAATTTGGATTTATATTCAAATTAAAAAGAAGTAATTTGCTTGGGATAAACCAAGGTTTCTTTTTATATTTATCATAAAGTATCACAAACTCTGGAAAGAAAACAACTTTCGGAGTCGATGTGAATCGATTTAAGATTAAGATTTTTTCATTCATTCCCATCCAATCAAAAAACATTACCATCCAATCAAAAAAGACCCTTTTGTATTTGTAATTGATTTCGGAATTTGAATGAATCGGAAGATAAAAAAGACCATTATTATGAATTTTATCCATTTTTTGGTCCGTATTAGGTTTAGGTTCAGTCTTAATATTTTTTTTAATTTTACAAAACAAATATTTTCTATCTGGATTTTTTTCCATATATATAATATAACTATAACTTTTTCCTAGATAATTATTCATAGGAATATTCTTGAGTATGTTAAAAAATTTTTCTTTATTTCTGTTGGAATTTTCTTGGTTCTTATTTGTTTCTAATGATGATCTATAAATATAGGAGTTCTTCTTAGTTTCAGAATGAATATAGTTATATGATAAAATATCATATCTATAGTTTTTTTGAAAATTCTCCTCTTTATTTGGTAATAAATATATTTTCGAATTTTGTTTTTTTTTGTAATCAACTAATTGGTCTTTTTCATAGGAATACCATTTGTTTAAATCTTTATTTTGAGACGTATGGGATTGATTGATTCCATTTCTCCATTTTTGTGGGACTAATCTAGACCATGTAATCTGAGATAAATCGTATTGATAATCACCTCTTAACCAGTTTTTCCATGGATTCATTCCATAATTTGGAAGTTTCTTATGTTTTAATTCGGAATGAAATATTCCTTGTCTTCCAAAAAAATCCTTTATTTCAGTCTTAAGAAAAAAAGACGGTCGATTATATTGAAGAATAGATCTTAACTTATTAAAGTTAATAACTTGGCTTTGTGATAATTTAAAAAATACATAGTTTTGTGACAAGTAAGATAAGTCAAAAAAAATATGGGGCTTCTCTTTACTATTTATAAGATTATCAAAAGCCCTTTTTATAGTCATAGGCCAAATAAAGTCAATTTTATTTTGTTTTGTTTTATTAATGCTTTCTTGATTTGTTTCATTATTGTAAATGTATTTATCAAGAATTTTTTTTGTTGATGCGATAAGAAGTTGTAGAGCGATTCTGCGCATATTAATGATACATAGAAAGATATCTATGTATATTTTTTCAATGAAAAATTTAACTATTAATTGAATATTTTTTCTTTTAAATAGTTTCCCATTTTTTGGCGGTGATTCTCCATTATTATTATTATTTTGATTTTTTTTTATTCCTGGCCTTCCTTTTTTTTTCTCTTTTTTCATTA